TGTTGAGTAACGGCAGCAAGTGATTGAGTTCAGTAGTTCCTCATAGAAAATTATTGACTCTAGAGATATGGTAATATGGAGAAGACAAAATTGTTTGAAGCACGCACAGAACCGGAAGCGCCCCTTGTTTCAAAGAGAGGAGGACGGGTTATTCACATTTAATTTGATGGTCAGAGGCGAATTGAAAGCTAAGCAGTGGTAATTAAGACCCCCCGGGGAAAATAGGGATGTCTCCTACGTTACCCATAATATGTGGAAGTATCGACGTAATTTCATAGAGTCATTCGATCTGAATGCTACATGAAGAACATAAGCCAGATGACGGAACGCGGAGACCTAGGATGTAGAAGATCATAACATGAGCGATTCGGCAGATTTGGATTCCTTTCCTATATATCCACTCATGTGGTACTTCATCATACGATTCATATAAGATCCATCTGTCTAGAGATCGTCATATACATCTAGAAAGCTGTATGCTTTGGAAGAAGCTTGTACAGTTTGGGAAGGGGTTTTTTGAGAGAAAAGAAGAATCTACTTCAACCGATATGCCCTTAGGCACGGCCATACATAACATAGAAATCACACGTGGAAGGGGTGGGCAATTAGCTAGAGCAGCAGGTGCTGTAGCGAAACTGATTGCAAAAGAGGGTAAATCGGCCACTTTAAGATTACCATCTGGGGAGGTCCGTTTGGTATCCCAAAATTGCTTAGCAACAGTCGGACAAGTGGGTAATGTTGGGGTGAACCAAAAAAGTTTGGGTAGAGCCGGATCTAAGTGTTGGCTAGGTAAACGCCCCGTAGTAAGAGGGGTAGTTATGAACCCTGTGGACCACCCCCATGGGGGCGGTGAAGGGAAAGCCCCCATTGGTAGAAAAAAACCCACAACCCCTTGGGGTTATCCTGCGCTTGGAAGAAGAACTAGGAAAAGGAAAAAATATAGTGATAGTTTTATTCTTCGTCGCCGTAAGTAAATACGTAACTAGGAATATGGAAAATTGCATTTTTGGAATTTGCAATAATGCGATGGGCGAACGACGGGAATTGAACCCGCGCATGGTGGATTCACAATCCACTGCCTTGATCCACTTGGCTACATCCGCCCCTTATCCAGCTAAAGGATTTTTCTCTTTTTTCCATTCATCATTATTCTATTTATTCTGACCTCCATACTTCGATCGAGATATTGGACATAGAATGCCACTCTTTAAAATGGAAAAAAGGAGTAATCAGCTGTGACACGAAAAAAAACGAATCCTTTTGTAGCTCATCATTTATTGGCAAAAATCGAAAAGGTCAATATGAAGGAGGAGAAAGAAACAATAGTAACGTGGTCCCGGGCATCTAGCATTCTACCCGCAATGGTTGGCCATACAATCGCGATTCATAATGGAAAGGAACATATACCTATTTACATAACAAATCCTATGGTAGGTCGCAAATTGGGGGAATTCGTGCCTACTCGGCATTTCACGAGTTATGAAAGTGCAAGAAAAGATACTAAATCTCGTCGTTAACTGAATTCAGAATAGAAAGATTCAAAACAAAATAAAAAAAAACAAAGGTAGGCGGGGAATAACCTTATTTATGACAAGTTTCAAACTGGTAAAGTATACCCCTAGGATAAAGAAGAAGAAGAGTGGGCTAAGGAAACTCGCAAGGAAAGTTCCAACCGATCGTCTACTTAAGTTCGAACGGGTTTTCAAAGCACAAAAACGCATCCATATGTCTGTTTTCAAAGCACAAAGAGTTCTTGATGAGATTCGCTGGCGTTACTACGAGGAAACTGTTATGATACTGAACCTCATGCCTTATCGAGCATCTTATCCCATCCTAAAGTTGGTTTATTCGGCAGCAGCAAATGCTACTCATTATAGGGATTTCGACAAAGCAAATTTATTCATCACTAAAGCCGAAGTCAGTAGGAGTACTATCATGAAAAAATTCAGACCTCGAGCTCGAGGACGTAGTTCTCCCATAAAAAAAACCATGTGTCATATAACAATTGTACTAAATATAGTAAAGAAATCCAAATAATCTTTAGATCCATCTAAGATTTCGATTCCCAGTAAAAAAAAAAAATAGAATAGAAAAATATGGGACAAAAAATAAATCCACTCGGTTTCAGACTTGGTACAACCCAAAATCACCATTCCTTTTGGTTCGCACAACCAAAAAATTATTCTGAAGGTCTACAGGAAGATAAAAAAATACGGAATTGTATCAAGAACTATATACAAAAGAATAGGAAAAAAGGCTCGAATAGAAAAATAGAATCAGACTCAAGTTCCGAAGTAATTACACATAATAGAAAAATAGAATCAGACTCAAGTTCCGAAGTAATTACACATAATAGAAAAATGGACTCAGGCTCAAGTTCTGAAGTAATTACACGTATAGAAATTCAAAAAGAAATCGATACGATCCACGTCATAATCCATATTGGATTCCCCAATTTATTAAAGAAAAAAGGAGCAATCGAAGAATTAGAGAAAGATCTACAAAAGGAAGTTAATTCTGTAAACCAGAGACTTAATATTGCTATTGAAAAAGTTAAAGAACCTTATGGACAACCTAACATTCTTGCAGAATATATAGCTTTCCAATTAAAAAATAGAGTTTCATTCCGAAAGGCAATGAAAAAAGCCATTGAATTAACTAAAAAAGCAGATATAAGGGGGGTAAAAGTAAAAATCGCAGGTCGTCTCGCAGGGAAAGAAATTGCACGTGCCGAATGCATCAAAAAGGGTAGACTTCCCCTCCAAACAATTCGCGCTAAAATTTATTATTGCTGCTATCCAATTCGAACTATCTATGGAGTATTAGGTGTAAAAATTTGGATATTCGTAGACGAAGAATAACTAGCCTTGTCTTCCCATTCTGTTCAGTGATAGAATAAAAAATGACAAGAGCCTTATTTTTCCTGAAATCCCTGAAAAAAAAGAAGAAATTCTACCTCTTTCTATAAGATTTAATGAAAATTGATAAATCTTTTAATATAATTGCTATGCTTAGTGTGTGACTCGTTAGTTTTTTCTTTAGAGTCAAAAATGAAGATTCAAAAAAAATGGACTGAACCCTACTATAAAACTATAAAAAGAAAAAAAATAGAAAAAGAAAAAACTTAGTAATTAGTAATTATAGAAAATTAACTAATAACCAACCTATTGCTTCGTATTGTCGAGATCCTAACTAAGAAACAGTCACTATATGAATAAATACATCTATCATAAATGAGTAGATCTATCATATAGTTGTAGCAACTGCAATTTTTTCTCTAAAAAAGAAAACGGATTCTAGGTTGTGAAGCAAAACTAAAGGGATGTGGATAAAAGGAGGGATGATAGAAAGAAGGAAGAAGAATAAGAAAGATATAGGATTCCAATATGTATGGTCTATGAGTTACATCATAAAAGGCAATGTGATAAAGCATCAATATAATAAAAATAACAGAGAATAAACAAAAAATAGAAATTTTAAGCAATAATAAAATAAAGAGCGGCCCGGGTTAATAAAACTGAGAAAATTGACTCGGAAGGAAATTTTTGGAAAGCTCCATTGTGGGATTCAAACCTAACCATTAAAGGAGAAGTAGTGGGAACGACAGAACCTATGACTGCATAGGATTTTATTGAAAAGAATCCTAAAACTTCATTGGGTGGGGTGGCGGAACAAACCAAAAAAATTGCCTTATTTGGTAAGGTTATAAATTAACAAATAAGACAGGAAAGAGTAAATATTCGCCCGCGAAATCTTTATTGAATATCTATAAATATTTTTTTTTTAAGAAAGATTACATTATCTATAAATATAGAATATAGATAAATAGACACACACATCTAGATATATTCTAGATCTTCTTTCTTGACTATATATTTTTCTATTTTAACAAATTCAATATTCAATATTAAAAAAAACCTAACTTTTTCTATTATCTATTAATGTGCATCTATCCATAATATTCCAAAATATTATGGAATTAGAGAAATTTGCACGCTTTCTCATTTCATTCGCGAGGAGCTGGATGAGAAGAAACTCTCATGTCCAGTTTTGCAGTAGAGATGGAACTAAGAAAGAACCATCGACTATAACCCCAAAAGAACCAGATTTCGTAAACAACATAGAGGAAGAATGAAGGGAAAATCCTTCCGAGGCAATCGTATTTGTTTTGGTAGATATGCTCTGCAAGCACTTGAACCCGCTTGGATCACGTCGAGACAGATAGAAGCAGGACGAAGAGCAATGACACGATATGCACGTCGTGGTGGAAAAATATGGGTACGTATATTTCCCGACAAACCGGTTACACTAAGACCCACGGAAACACGTATGGGCTCAGGAAAGGGATCCCCCGAATATTGGGTAGCCGTTGTTAAACCAGATCGAATACTTTATGAAATGGGCGGAGTATCCGAAACTGTAGCTAGAGCAGCTATCTCCATAGCTGCCAGTAAAATGCCCATACGAAGTCAATTTCTTCGATTAGAGATATAGCATCCCAAAAAAGGAGTATTAAAGATAAAAAAAACCTGGGTTTTTTCTGGAAAGACAATATTTCTTTCATCCTTTTGCATTGAAATAACAAATTGAAATCAAAATAATATGATTCAACCTCAGACCCTTTTAAATGTAGCAGATAACAGTGGAGCTCGAAAATTGATGTGTATTCGAGTCATAGGAGCTGCTAGTAATCAGCGATATGCTCGTATTGGTGATGTTATTGTTGCTGTAATCAAAGACGCAGTGCCCCAAATGCCTCTAGAAAGATCCGAAGTAATTCGAGCTGTAATTGTACGTACATGTAAAGAGTTCAAATGTGAAGACGGTATAATAATACGCTATGATGACAATGCAGCGGTTATCATTGATCAAAAAGGAAATCCAAAAGGAACTCGAGTTTTTGGCGCGATCGCCGAGGAATTGAGAGAATTGAATTTTACTAAAATAGTTTCATTAGCTCCTGAAGTATTATAAATACTAGTAGGCGAGATATAGATCAAAGAAAAAATTAGTAGATTATGTCTCACGTATATGCTTTAAAATCAAAAAGTAAAAGAAAAAAAAAGAAAACATGTTGATTATAGAAAAATTAGGAGGAACCTAGAATTAGAGTCTTATGGGCAAGGACACTATTGCTGATTTACTAACCTCTATAAGAAACGCGGACATGAATAAAAAAGGAACAGTTCGAGTAGTATCTACAAATATTACCGAAAACATTGTTAAAATACTTCTACGAGAGGGTTTTATTGAAAGTGTTCGGAAACATCAGGAAAGTAACAGATATTTCTTGGTTTCAACTTTGCGACATCAAAAGAGAAAGACTAGAAAAGGAATATATAGAACTAGAACCTTTTTAAAGCGTATCAGCCGACCCGGCTTACGAATTTATGCCAACTATCAAGGAATTCCTAAAGTTTTGGGCGGAATGGGAATTGCTATTCTTTCTACTTCTCGAGGTATAATGACAGATCGAGAAGCTCGACTAAACAGAATTGGGGGAGAAGTCTTATGTTATATATGGTAATCGCCCCTCCTATAGTACTCGAATTCTATCTCGAACTTCCTATTTTTCAAATAAAAATACAACGTTGTATTTTTATTTGAAAATCAAAATCGAAAAATAGGAGAAAAAAAATATGACAGAAAAAAAAAAACCGAGAGAAGCAAAAGTCACTTTCGAAGGTTTAGTTACGGAAGCCCTACCCAACGGAATGTTCCGCGTTCGCCTAGAGAATGACACCATCATCCTGGGCTATATTTCAGGAAAGATCCGGTCTAGTTCTATACGAATACTGATGGGGGATAGGGTCAAAATTGAAGTAAGTCGTTATGATTCAAGCAAAGGACGTATAATTTATAGACTTCCCCATAAGGATTCGAAGCGTACCGAAGACTCGAAGGATACCGAAGATTTGAAGGATACCAAAGATTCAAAGGATTAGGTTTTTCTTTTTTCTAGGGTAATAAATTCAAAGTTCCAAAATTCAAGCGAAGAGACTTATTTTTTCCCAAAGATTAGATTCATAGTTTAAGAAAGGAATACGGAAATATGAAAATAAGAGCTTCCGTTCGTAAAATTTGTACAAAATGTCGACTGATTCGTAGGCGTGGACGAATTAGAGTCATTTGTTCCAATCCGAAGCATAAACAAAGGCAGGGGTAATCTTTCGAAAAAGAACTTTACTTTCTAAAAAGTAAAAAAAGTACCCGCGGAAACGTCCAAATTCCAAATAAAATAATTAATAATTAAAGTAAAGGATATATTTTACCCTGAAACGGATATCTTTGTATCTTTTTTTCTTTTTGTTATTTCTAACTCATATTTATGAGATAATAAAATATGACAAAAGCTATACCAAAAATTGGTTCACGTAGGAGAGTGCGTATTGGTTTGCGTAGGAATGCACGTTTTAGTTTACGGAAAAGTGCACGTAGAATAACAAAAGGAGTTATTCATGTTCAAGCTAGTTTCAACAATACCATTATAACTGTTACAGACCCGCAAGGTCGGGTGGTTTTCTGGTCCTCCGCGGGTACTTGTGGATTCAAAAGCTCAAGAAAAGCATCACCCTATGCTGGTCAAAGAACAGCAGTAGATGCTATTCGTACAGTGGGTTTGCAACGAGCAGAAGTTATGGTAAAGGGTGCTGGTAGTGGAAGAGATGCCGCATTACGAGCCATTGCTAAAAGTGGTGTACGATTAAGTTGTATACGCGATGTAACACCTATGCCGCATAATGGATGTCGACCTCCTAAAAAAAGACGTCTGTAAAAGAATTAAAACGCTTTCAAGAGAAATAAACGATTCAATGATCAAATAATAATACTAGTCTATTATGGTTCGAGAGGAGGTAGCAGAATCCACTCAAACACTACAGTGGAAGTGTGTTGAATCAAGAGTAGATAGTAAGCGTCTTTATTATGGTCGTTTCATTTTGTCCCCGCTTAGAAAAGGTCAAGCGGATACCGTCGGTATTGCCTTGCGAAGAGCTTTACTTGGAGAAATAGAAGGAACATGTATCACACGTGCAAAATTTGGGAGCGTGCCACACGAATATTCTACAATAGCTGGTATTGAAGAATCCGTACAAGAAATTTTACTAAATTTGAAAGAAATTGTATTGAGAAGTAATCTCTATGGAGTTAGAGACGCATCAATTTGCGTCAAAGGTCCTAGATACATAACTGCTCAAGATATCATCTTACCACCTTCCGTAGAGATCGTTGATACGGCACAACCTATAGCTAACTTGACAGAGCCCATTGATTTCTGTATTGAGTTACAGATCAAGAGAGATCGCGGATATCACACGGAACTCAGAAAGAACTCTCAAGATGGAAGTTATCCCATAGATGCTGTATCCATGCCTGTTCGAAATGTGAATTATAGTATTTTTTCTTGTGGGAATGGAAATGAAAAACACGAGATACTTTTTCTAGAAATATGGACGAATGGAAGTTTAACCCCTAAGGAAGCGCTTTATGAGGCTTCTCGTAATTTGATTGATTTATTTCTTCCTTTTCTACACGCGGAGGAAGAGGGCACTAGTTTCGAAGAAAATAAAAACAGGTTTACTCCACCCCTTTTAACCTTTCAAAAAAGATTAACTAATCTAAAGAAAAACAAAAAAGGAATTCCATTGAATTGTATTTTTATTGATCAATTAGAATTGCCTTCTAGAACGTATAATTGTCTCAAAAGGGCCAATATACATACACTATTGGACCTTTTGAGTAAGACTGAAGAAGATCTTATGAGAATTGACAGTTTTCGTATGGAAGATGGAAAACAGATATGGGACACTCTAGAGAAGCATCTCCCAATCGATTTACCTAAGAATAAGTTCTCGTTTTAAATCCATTGCAATTTTTTCCTCTTCTTCTTTTTCGAGTTAGAATAAAAAGAAAACAATTTTGCATCTTTGGCACAATCTATATTTTCGCGAAATGGATCATAATAAAATGGATTTTAGGTATCTAGGGAAGATTCACTTGGAAGTAACTATTTCCTAGATACCTATGCACGGTACTTCACGGTTGAATGAATCAACCTGAAAAATCCCTAAAAAAGACCTAAAGTTAAGGATTTTTCAATGGGTAATGTTGCTCCAATACCTAACCAAAGAGCTACTGCAGTACCGATTAAAAAAACGGTCGTAGCTACTGGGCGACGAAATGGATTTTGGAATTTATTGACATTCTCTAGAAAGGGTACTGTCAATAAGCCCGTTGGCACAGAAACCATTAAGAGAACGCCCAATAACTTATTGGGTACTGTACGGAGTATTTGAAAGACGGGAAAGAAGTACCACTCGGGTAATATTTCCAGAGGAGTTGCAAACGGATCCGCCGGTTCACCAATCATTGACGGCTCAAGAACCGCTAAACCTACATTACATGCAATAGTACCTAGAATTACTACTGGAAAAATATATAAAAGATCGTTGGGCCACGCGGGTTCCCCGTAATAATTATGTCCCATCCCTTTAGCTAATTTTGCTCTTAATACAGGATCATTTAAGTCAGGTTTCTTTGTTATTGGGATAGGTGAATTCTTTAGGATCCATCCCCCAAAGGAACCGGACATGAGAATTTTTCATCATCCGGCTCGAGCAAGAATGAAAGAAAAAAGACCGTGGAAGATCCATAATAGAATAAGGTATATAATGATTCAATGACTCTAGGTAAGAAAAGCTTTATCAGATTCTCTTTTCTGAAGTTGCACCTACAACTACTTATTGAAAAGAATCTTATTCTTATGGGTAAATGCTCAATATCCAAGTTGGCTTGCAAATTTGATCATGATCAATTGCTTTGTGGATTGTCTCATGTCTCTTGATTAGTTGGTGTTTATACCCTCAATATCGCAAGTTTCTTACGTCCAAACAAAGTATTTACTTGTTACTAATAAAAAATCAAAAAGTCTAGCCTACGTTCTTCTTTAGATACCTTCTTTTACTCCGATAGTATTGCGGATCGCAATCGATGCAAAGAAAATGAATGCATTTCCATACTATAATAAAAAAAGTAAGTGTAATAAATAGAGAATTGGATCATGTCACATGACTTATTCTATTTCTACTCTATGGGATCTTACGGAGCCTGTTCATGGATGACATGGTTGGGGTATGATCATAGAAAATATTCTCCTCAAGTGAACCAGCCTATCCTTCCTAGATAGGGGACTTACGTGTTGATTGGATGCGGAGACACCTTTGGTTGTGAATTCTAATGTGGCAGATCCAATTCTTTATCTGCATGGCCAAATCAATAATTCAAGTCACACACTCCCATAATCCGCCTTATTTTCTTTCGTAAAATGAACTTCAACTATTTGTATCAAAATACTTCGGAGTTGAAGAAAAGTATCCAAATGACATGTCTTATTTTACAATAACCCATGTTTGTAGCAATGAAATACCACAACCTACCCGATATGATATATGAAAATTAGAATTATCTTTCTCTATGATATGGCTTCCCTATAAAGGACCCGAAATACCTTGCTTACGTATCATTGGAAAGTGCATTAACATAAATACGGCAGTAAGCAGAGGCAGTACAAAGGTATGTAAACTATAAAAACGAGTCAAAGTGGATTGGCCCACACTAGCACTTCCACGTAATAACTCCACTAAAGGCGATCCTATTACCGGAATCGCTTCAGGTACACCTGTCACAATTTTGACTGCCCAATAACCAATTTGATCCCAAGGCAAAGAATAACCAGTTACACCAAACGATGCAGTCAATACAGCCAAAACCACACCTGTCACCCAAGTTAATTCGCGGGGTTTTTTAAATCCACCTGTGAGATACACACGAAATACGTGCAGGATCATCATTAGAACCATCATACTTGCTGACCATCGATGAACTGATCGGATTAACCAACCAAAGTTGGCCTCGGTCATTATGTATTGAACCGAGGAAAAAGCCTCTGTAACGGTTGGGCGGTAGTAAAAAGTCATAGCAAAACCGGTAGCGACTTGTACTAGAAAACAAGTAAGTGTAATTCCCCCTAAACAATAAAATATGTTGACATGAGGAGGAACATATTTACTAGTTATATCATCCGCAATTGCCTGAATCTCAAGACGTTCCTCAAACCAATCATATACTTTATTGAGATAGGTAACTAAATTGAGATAGGTAACTAACCCGAGTCCCCCTCCGAGAACCGTATATGAAAATTTCATCTCGTACGGCTCAAGCAGAAACACACAAATTTTCAACGGATATTAGAAAAAAAGGTTCAAAACTTCATCAGCCACTGGATTGGGTCGATTTGCCTTGAAGATATGAAATAAGAAAAATCCAGAACTTATTCTTTGTGATGATAATGCCAAAAAATCTCAAGTTGGCTCATCTGTCTTTCTTTCCCTTATGTTGGTCATTAGAGGCTTCTTGACTTTTCTCTTCCCTATTTTGGATTTCTTTTTTTTTTTTTGCGTAATGCAGATTTACTCTTGTTTTACTAGTAAATAAATAAAGCAAAAATTCTAGTAGTTTTCTTATAGAAATTATCTTGTTGCGATCCTATGAATCAGTTCAATTAAAACCTTAGATTCATACTAGAGCCACGATGATTGAGTCTCAAGCTAACCAAAAGGCAAGGGTTCTTCGAATAAGAACCGCTTGATGATCATTTATTGAATCCGTGTAATAACTCGACAAAATCGAGAGAAAAAAAAGTTGTCTTTTGGGCAAACAAAATTGGAAGGAAGAAAATTTCTTTTTTTATTAAAAACTACTTGAATTTTTTTTTCAATCTGGTTGCGAGGTCTGAATAGTGAGTATGAATCATAGTTCCATTTTTTTTCTTGATCCACTCTATCTATTTCGTGTTCCAGATACTAGAATAAAAAATATCCGACGAATTAGAATCATCTTGATAGAGATAACAGGCCCTTTCTATGTATTATCAATAGGATCCATTCTAACAAGTCACACACTCATATTCCAGAGATACCAAAACAAAAAAATTCCACGGTCGAACTACCAGAATGTCTAGAAATGTATAGCTTAAAGTAGAAAGGCTTTTTTGGATGGAAAAACAATGACTTCGTAGTTTTAGTTAGTAGAAACCTAATTCATTAAAATTCCGTCCAGTAAAACAGAAGAATTATAAATTTCTAAAATGATAGATAGGAATATCGCGAATAAAGCCATTGCGACCCCCATAAAAGGAGTAGTCCCCCAACCCGGAGCTACTTTCCCATATTCCGAATTCAAGGGTTTCAATAAACTACCTACGCGAGTTCGTCTTGGCCCAGGTCTAGAACTATCTTCAACGGTTTGTGTAGCCATAAATTCTATTTAATCATTGGTGTTGACTTTGTATACTATTCCGTTGTAGTTGTAAATACAAGATCTTTTCGTAGATCCATTGTAATCTTGAAATTCTATAAAAATGGAAACAGCAACTTTAGTCGCCATCTCCATATCTGGTTTACTTGTAAGCTTTACTGGGTATGCCTTATATACCGCGTTTGGGCAACCCTCTCAACAATTAAGAGATCCATTCGAAGAACACGGGGACTAATTGAAGTAAGAAGTCTCCCCATCTGGGAGACTTCTTACTTCAATGAAATTATTTCATTTTTTTAGTCGGAACCTTAGGTGGTTCTCGGAAGAAGATAGCGAAAAAAATTATCCCTAAAGTTGAAACTAAAAGGAACGTATAAACCAATGCTTCCATAGATTCGATCGTGGTTTATTTACAATTATAACTTCCACACCTATTCATTTTTCATTTGGGATCTTTTCCCATATAAAGATAAAGAAAGAAAAAGAGTCAAAAAAAGGATGGGAGATGTTTCCCATGTCAAATCAAAAAAGAGAGATGAAAGATACCATAGCAATGTGGTATCAGACTGCTTGTCTCCTTGTAGTTGGATCTCCAACTTTTTGGAATGTTCCAAATTCCACTTGAGCATCCAAGTCTGGATCAATACCAGCAAAAACATCTCGGAACAAGGTTCTAGCGCCATGCCAAATGTGTCCGAAAAAGAAGAGCAAAGCAAAGGTAGCATGACCAAAAGTGAACCAACCCCTTGGACTGCTGCGAAAAACACCATCCGATTTCAAAGTAGCCCGATCTAATTCAAAAATTTCCCCTAATTGGGAACGCCTCGCATATTTTTTTACAGTAGCAGGATCAGAATAACTTACTCCATTAAGTTCGCCACCATAGAACTCTACCGTTACACCTACTTGTTCAACACTATATTTGGATTCTGCTCTTCTAAAAGGAACGTCCGCTCTCACAATTCCCTCTTCATCTACCAAAACAACCGGAAATGTTTCAAAAAAAGTAGGCATACGGCGTACAAAAAGCTCGCGTCCTTCTTTATCTCTAAAGACGGGATGTCCTAACCATCCAACAGCTATTCCATCCCCGTTGTCCATTGAGCCTGCTCTGAATAATCCCCCCTTTGCCGGATTATTACCAATATAATCATAAAAGGCTAATTTTTCGGGAATTTTAGACCAAGCTTCTGATAAACTAAGATTTTCGGCTAACCCATCGCTAACTCTTCGATATATTTCTTGCTGAAAGTATCCCTGATCCCACTGATAACGAGTAGGCCCAAATAATTCGATTGGGGTAGTTGCTGACCCATACCACATAGTTCCGGCAACTACGAAAGCTGCAAAAAAAACAGCAGCGATACTACTGGAAAGTACAGTTTCAATATTGCCCATACGTAATCCTTTGTATAGACGTTGAGGCGGACGGACACTAAGATGGAATAGGCCCGCTAATATGCCTAATGTACCCGCAGCAATATGATGAGAAGCTATTCCCCCCGGAACAAAAGGATCAAAACCTTCTACACCCCACGCTGGATTTACAGCTTGTACTTTTCCAGTTAGTCCATAAGGATCGGACACCCATATCCCAGGACCATACAAACCCGTTACATGAAATGCGCCAAAGCCAAAGCAAGCCACCCCTGCAAGAAATAAATGAATTCCAAAGATCTTGGGCAAATCCAAAGAGGGTTTTCCTGTCCGCTCATCACAGAATATTTCTAGGTCCCAATATACCCAATGCCAGATAGCTGCCAAGAAACACAAGCCAGAAAACACAATATGCGCACCTGCCACACCTTCATAACTCCAAATACCCGGATTCGTTACAGTTCCTCCTGAAATACTCCAACCACCCCACGAATTGGTTATTCCTAAACGAGTCATGAAGGGAATGATGAACATACCTTGTCTCCACATTGGATCCAGAACAGGATCAGAGGGATCAAAAACCGCTAATTCATATAAAGCCATCGAGCCGGCCCAACCAGAAACTAAAGCTGTGTGCATTATATGCACCGAAAGCAATCGACCCGGATCATTCAATACAACAGTATGAACACGATACCAAGGCAAACCCATGGAAATACCCCTTTAGCAAAGAAAAATAGACACGATGTCGCTTTATTTTATCGCATTGGAAAAGACTATCCATATCCTATGTACCTAACCCCTCTAGGGGATTCTGTGTCAGAAAGCGTGAATATTTATTTCATTCCATTAAAAATAAGAAGCCAATTCTGTTCGTAAGAAGAAAGAGAAGCGGATCTATTCTATACTCGATAAGTGCCAATATGCAATGGGTAGCTTGGCCTATTTGGAAAAAACGAAGAATAGATCCCTATCCCTCTTTGTTTATCATTCCAATCACCGATTCCTTTTTCTTTATTCAATCTGTCTTACCTTCCTTATATGTATTATTTCAATCTACGTATTAATAGAATCTATAGTATTCATATAGAATAAGAAAAAAAAATGAAGACAATAAACTGCGGATTCTTTCTTTCTATTCCATTCTTACGTTTCCATATTAAAGTGTAGTTTTCTTACTTAAATTTAATAATATTAATCTAATATGCCCATTGGTGTTCCAAAAGTACCTTACCGGATTCCCGGAGATGAAGAAGCGACTTGGGTTGACTTATACAATGTTATGTATCGAGAAAGGACACTTTTTTTAGGTCAAGAGATTCGTTGCGAGGTCACGAATCATATTACAGGTCTCATGGTATATCTCAGTATAGAAGATGGAATTCGCGATATTTTTTTGTTTATAAACTCCCCAGGCGGGTGGCTAATCTCAGGAATGGCGATTTTTGATACGATGCAAACGGTGACACCAGATATATATACAATATGCCTCGGAATGGCTGCGTCCATGGCATCCTTCATTCTGCTTGGAGGCGAACCCACCAAGCGTATAGCATTCCCTCACGCGAGGATTATGCTTCACCAACCTGCTAGTGCTTATTATCGGGCAAGGACACCAGAATTTTTACTAGAAGTGGAAGAGTTACACAAAGTTCGCGAAATGATCACAAGGGTTTATGCACTAAGAACAGGCAAGCCTTTTTGGGTTGTATCCGAAGACATGGAAAGGGATGTTTTTATGTCAGCAGACGAAGCCAAAGCTTATGGACTTGTCGATATTGTAGGGGATGAAATGATTGACGAGCACTGCGATACTGATCCAGTGTGGTTTCCAGAAATGTTTAAGGATTGGTAGTGGCCGGATTTCTTGTAAATTTATTTCAAACCTAAATTCAGGTTTTCTGCGATTTAATAGAAAATAGAAATACTTCATGATGATCAATCATCAGGTTAAGATCGATCTAAACCAATCCTTTTTTTTCTATATACATACGACATGCCAACGGTTAAACAACTTATTAGAAAGGCAAGACAGCCAATACGAAATGCTAGAAAATCGCCCGCGCTTAAGGGATGTCCTCAGCGTCGAGGAACATGTGCTAGGGTGTATGTGCGACTCGTTCAGATCATGAGTTCAAACAAATAAGACAATTTTTGAAGTATCCATGATCGGTACCAATGAATAGGATAGAGCTTCTCTATCCTAGATTTCTATGGTATATGGAATTTCTGGTTTCCTTTGGTGCAAATCCAATCATCTAAATTGGAAATTAAGAAGCAATTCCCCCATTGGTAGAAAATGGTTATCCATTAAGCGGAGGAAATAGTAATAAAAAGAAAAAGGCTTATGCTCCTTTATCTTAAAAGAACGGACTAACAGGGTCAGCTACTTAGCCAACTTTCATAATTAAATGCCGTCACTGTATGGATAACTCTTATTGTGAAAAGAGCTATTTACTCTATAATGGATAGGTAGAGCCAAAGAATATGAACTATACAAGTTCACAATACCTTTTGATGAAATGAAAGAAAGGGCTCCGGTGTATAGAGAGGGCCTCACCGTTTAAAAGGGAACCATAGAAACGATGGAACCCACTATTTTTTTGAGTATCGTTAGAATTTGTTATTTCTATGCGAAATAACTGAAGAGAATAGAATAAAAAATCGTGGTTGGGAAGGTTACAGTAGCAAAAGCCATTGGAATTAATATTTTTTATATCGGAATAATTCGTTTTGTTATTAATGGGAAAAAGGATGGCTAAAAGAAGAGAAATCATTAGTTATTCATTAAGGTTAATTTGATTCAATGACCAGAGTTCCGCGAGGATATATAGCTCGGAGACGACGAACAAAAATGCGTTCATTTGCCTCAAACTTTAGAGGGGCTCATTTAAGACTTAATCGAATGATTACTCAACAAGTAAGAAGAGCTTTTGTTTCCTCTCATCGAGATAGAGGCAGGCAAAAGAGGGATTTTCGTCGTTTGTGGATCACTCGGATAAACGCAGCAACGCGGATATATAAAGTATTCGATAGTTATAGTAAATTAATACACAATCTGTACAAGAAGGAATTGATTCTTAATCGTAAAATGCTTGCACAAGTAGCTGTATCAAATCCAAATAATCTTTACACGATTTCCAATAAAATAAAGATCCTCAATTAAATGGATAAAAAAGTAATATACAGGAATAATTAAAACCGAATTCCCGGAGAGGGAACTCCGGGAAGATACAATAAATTAAGATTAAGTGGTAGGAATCAACGAGCATGTTGCAATAAATAAAAAAACTATTTATTCTTCCCCATTTTTCTTTCTTATAACAAACACAAGAATCAAAACTGGATTACTTTCTTTATATAGGTCTGGTAGGTCTGGCCCTTTCGAATAAAACATCAACAATCGGAACTTAAGTTCCGATTGTTGTTTCTTAAATTCTGGTTGGAGTTTCTTAAGTTTCGATTGGAATTGAACTTTTGCGTTAATTGAGGAATATGTCTATTCTTTCTGGGTCTAGGACCTGTAATTATTGAAATTGACTGGGCTTGAAATTGCTTCTCATTCTCATAGTTACGAAATGGTAAGAAAGATAAAATACGAGCCTGTTTTATAGCAAGAGTAATTAATCGTTGTTGTTTCAAGGTTAATCTATTTATTCGTCTCGATAATATTTTTCCTTGTTCACTAATAAATCGATTAATTAAACTCATGTTTCTATAATTAATTCGATCCCCCGGGCCAATCCGAGGACGCCTACGAAAAGGTTGTTTGGATTTACGAAAAGTTTGCTTGGATTTATGAAAAGTTTGCTTGGATTTATGAAAAGTTTGCTTAGATTTATGAAAAGGTTGTTTAGATGTATACATGATTTATTCTTTATTTAAAAATTTGAAAAAAAAATGGATTTCTTTATTTTATTAATTTTGGATCCAGAAGAAGTAGTCTTTCTTTGGTCCATATATTATTTGATTCATATTATTATTTGATTCATATATAGTATATGAATACCCTCTATACATATGAAATAATATCTACCTGAAATCAAATGAATTGATTTGTATTTTGTATTCTATCTATGTTCTATATATTAAATCTGTTCTTTGGAAAGATCGAACACACGATGCTCCTATTTTTTTATTTCGTCATGAGTCGTATGCTTGCGACAATAACGACAAAATTTTTTGAATTCTAATTGTCCAGGTGTATTGTGGCGATTCTTTTGAGTACTATATCTAGAAATCCCCGTCGATTCCTCATTGGCACCTTTTCGAACACAACTGATACATTCCAAAATAACTCTGATTCTAACACCTTTCCCCTTGGCCATGAACCTCCTTTCTTTTTTGGATTGACTTAACTTAATTCTTCTACTTATTCTGTTATTCTTCTATTTTGAATCCGAAGAAGAAGAAGAAAATCCATTCGAATAAAAAATTGTAAAAATTATTAAATTAAGTTAAGTAATAAAAAATAGAGAAATAATTAAAGAATACAATCCTTGTCGAATTAGCAAGGATTTTGCTTCGAAATCCTTTCATTTAAGTAGCCAGCCCAGCCTCTTTCTATGCTCTGATTTCTGAGGCCTGACTTAGCTTGGATACCGCTTTTGATTGAATTTCTGTTTTCCAAAATGGGATTTGCCAAATTTTTCATGACTCTGAGGTTCAACCCAATCCATCTTTTCTTTCTTTTTCCTTCCTATACTAAAAAAAAAGATTGAAAAAGGGAAAATTTGCGTCATGTCACGAAGAATTCCTCGCATAGCAATAACTAGAATTAAAAAAAAGGGAATGACAAAGCATCTGGGAATAAACGATTAATTTCTATCAATAAACCTGCTAAAGCCCCAAACCATAGAGTACTTAGCACGGGCGCTACAGAGAGATATGTTTTTATATCCCGCATTGAAAATCCTCCTTCCTTATTGGAATACATATATGATCAGATACTCTTGCCCAAGATCATTTGTATTTCTTTTGTTTAGGCGAAATTCCTAACTAAAAAAAAAATCAATATTCTATATATAGAATGAACGGTATAGACGAGATTTTCCTATCCCTAAAAAAGAAAAAGATGACCCCTTCTTCCTATACATTACCAAGGAATAGTAATCTTTCTTTTATAGGTGAAATTAGATAGGATTTTAGATGTATACCATTCCTTGATTATATGAGACCAAAAAGAAGAAATGACAAGAAGGTTCTATATAGATAGAGAAAGAGAAGAAAATTACGATGTGGAAAACAAGACAGGAATTGTGTACAATGCCATTATACAACAATTTGGAAAAGGGATGTAGCGCAGCTTGGTAGCGCGTTTGTTTTGGGTACAAAATGTCACAGGTTCAAATCCTGTCATCCCTACCTATTACTTCTTTCTTCTTTATGGGCAGTAGCGAGGAGATCGATTAAAGTGGGTATAACTTGAATTTGTGGATACTATACGTACGTGAGACACGTTAGGAGTAGAAAAGGGTTTTCTTTTTGAATGAAAGCGCTCTTAGTTCAGTTCGGTAGAACGCGGGTCTCCAAAACCCGATGTCGTAGGTTCAAATCCTACAGAGCGTGATTCCATCTATCTTATGTCGAAGCAGAGTAAAATAACTTAACAAAACAAAGTTGAATTGCAACTCCAATTTGACCTCCTCCAGACCAGAGAGGAGGTCAATCAAAAAAGAAATATTACTCAATCAAAGATCCAACTGATCCCCACGTCTGTATTGCAAATACGCAGTCACGAATAATCCCGCTAAAGTAATAGGAATTAGGCCTAAGACGATTCCAAATAGAAAAACTTCAATCATTTCGATTTGTTCGAGGGGATAAAAAAAAAGAGGTACGATCTATCCCTAAATAGTAGTCTAAATTATCCACGAATCTCAATGACCAAGAAAAGAATTGATAATTAGTGTGGAAAAGAGTCGTAGAATACCAGGAATCAAAAAGAAAGATTTTTCTTTTCTGACTTACAATTCATTTCAAATAAGATGTATCTTGTTCAAGCCAATAAATAGAGCTGGGGTTATAGTTAAAGCAGCTAGTAGAAAACCGAAATAACTAGTTATAGTAAGCATGAAAGGGTTAAATTCCATTTATTTTTTTACTACACTACATATGTTGGTAAAGCACTTACCTAAGTTATGGAAAATTCAAAATTCATCGGTTATTTTAGATAATACTAAAAAACAAGATAGAGTGAGATACAGAAGTGTAAAAGAAAATCGATTCATCAGATGGGACATGAGTCTCTAATTCCGAATCAAGAGATTTGTTGTGGAATCTGTCAGTTCTTTAAAGTAATAATATTAAGAACTAGATCATCTAACCCCATTGAAAAATGCAATTGGATTTTCGGGAGAATTTTGGAATATAAGATAAATAAAGAATTGAAACAGTCGAATATTCCCCTATTCCTTCTTATTTTAACTGATTGTATTCCATATGGAATAAGAGGAGAAGAAAAGCATTCCACGACCCCCCCAGCAAGGGGCCCCTTAAAAAAAGGAAAGCTCTTCCTTGAATTTACTTTATTTTTATTCCTTTTTCGAACCCCAACCAAAGTTGATTCGAAGACGAGTCACTTCAATTATCCTTTTAAGTTCTATCTTCTGTCTTTCCCTATTTCATCTCGTAAAGTTCCACGCTTGCAGTTTAGTCAAGAAAGTTAGACCTAATCCAACAAACAAGGCAAGGATTGATTACGAATCTTGATTCTTCAAAGAATGTTTTCTTTCTCTCATAACAGATTATCCACTATTCGATTTTCTATTTATTAGATATTATATTATGCTAACCAATTAAATTCCTTAAAGGGAAAGGTTGGATTCGAAGAAAACTTTTAACTAAAAAGGGATAGATTTCGCATATACTTGTCCTTATATTGTGTCAGTATGAGAATATCTTTCCTAAATTATTTATCCAAACCTATTGATCATTAACTTGGATTTTCCCAAGATCTTGGCCGCTATTCCGAATTATTCTACTAATCCGAAGCCAATGAAAATAAGCAGGACCCCCAAAAATAGGGGGTTTTCTATTGATGCCTTGAATAACATATAGCTTACCTATAGACAAGGAACAAAGAAGAGAAAAAAAAGAATTATGTTTCGGGACCAAGCAAAACTAGATTGCTGTGCCATAGGAAGGATAGCTATACTAATTCGGTATACTCAAAATACACCTTTGGTACAAAATTGACAATCTCACAAGGATGAAATATCAGTAATTTTCTATTTACTGGTTGATCCCATCTTTTACGGAATCAATTCCTTTTTTTAATGTACAAAAATTTGGGGAGCTCAGCATGTCTG